GATCATCATTAAGACCATCATACTTGCCGACCATCGATGAACTGATCGGATTAACCAACCAAAGTTAGCCTCAGTCATTATATATTGAACAGAGGCAAAAGCCTCTGTAACGGTCGGACGATAATAAAAAGTCATAGCAAACCCCGTCGCTACTTGGACTAAAAAACAAGTAAGTGTAATTCCTCCTAAACAATAAAATATATTGACATGAGGAGGAACGTATTTACTAGTTATATCATCGGCAATCGCCTGAATCTCAAGACGTTCTTCGAACCAATCATAGACTTTATTGAGATAGGTAAACCAAGGGACCCCCCTGAGAACCGTATATGAGAATTTCATCTCGTACGGCTCAAACAAAAATACTAAAATACTGGTTATTTGTAAAACGGATATGTGTAAGTTTTAAACTTCTTAACTTAATCCTAATATTCCAATCTTCTTTGAAGGAAGATAAGAAAAAAAATAGAAATCCGAAAGCTATTCTTTTTAGTTATAATGCCAAAATCTCAAGTTGGCTCACACGTCTTTTCTCTTGATTCTTCTAGGCCTCTTGAATATTCTATTATTTACTTCATTTTTTTTTTTATTTTTTTTGTGTATGTAATGCGATTTTTATTTTACTGTTGTTTTTTTATTATTATTGATAGGAATTTTCTTGTTAAGACCCTATGAATCCATTCAAAAACCTCAGATTCATACCAGAACCACGATGATTTTCAAAAAAACCTTTAATCGAAGTCCAAAAATTCCCTGAGTAAGAACTGCTGGATCATCACTTATTCAATGACAGTGAATAGATATAATGAAAAAAATTCAAAGAAATTTTTGCCCTTTGATCCAAATAAATATAAGCGGGGGCAGTTTAAAAGAATAAAAATCGTTCATTTTATTCTTCTAACTCTTTAAATTTTTTTTAGTCCGGTTGCGAGGTTTAAATAGAAATATTAAGTATGAATCATAGTTATAATACTTCAGAATCTATTTTCTATATTCCGTGTTCCAGATACTAGAAGAAATATCTGACGGGGTAAAGCCATCTCTATCAAGATGACGGATCTTTTTTATGTTCTGTATTATCAATAGGATCCTTTATAACAAGTCACACACTCATATTCCGGAAATACAGAAACAAAGAAGTTTCACGGTCGAACTACCAAATCAAAGACTTAAATGCAAAACTTTACCTTCTCTTCAAAAAAAACTAATTAGTTGGTTCTTGTGAATCTAATTCTTAGCAATTTGGTCCAGTAAAATGGACGAATTATAAATCTCTAAAATAATAGAGAGAAATACCGCAAATAGAGCCATTGCAACACCCATAAAAGGAGTAGTTCCCCATCCAGGAGCGACTTTACCATATTCTGAATTCAATGGTTTCAATAAATCCCCTACAACAGTTCGTCTTGGACCAGATCTAGAACTACCCTCAACGGTTTGTGTAGCCATAAATCCTACTTTTTATTCATTGAGATCTGTTGACTTTGTATACCATTCCGTTGTAAATAAAGGATCTTACCCTATAGATCTAGATCCATTTTGGTCTTGATATTATATAATAATGGAAACAGCAACCCTAATTGCCATCTCTATATCTGGTTTAATTGTAAGTTTTACTGGGTATGCCTTATATACTGCTTTTGGGCAACCCTCTCAACAACTACGAGATCCATTCGAAGAACATGGGGACTAGTTGAAGTAATGAGCCCCCAATATTACGGGAGGCTCATTGCTTCAATTGATATTGCTTCAATTGTCAATTGATATAATATAATGAAAAATCATTTCACCTTTTTAGTTGGAACTATAGGGGGTTCTCGAAAAAAGATAGCGAAAAAAATGATTCCTAAAGTCGAGACTAAGAGGAATGTATAAACCAATGCTTCCATAGATTTGATCGTGGTTTACAATTATAGCTTTCATACCTGTTTTGGGAGGATTATCTCCTGGATAAAGAAAAAGAAAGAACAAGAGTAAAACAAACTGCAATGATTCAAATAAATATTTATAAAGTTCCCTATATAAATATCATAACAAAAAAAGTCGAATCGAAAAGGAACAAACGAATGTTCTTTCTATCAGACTGCCTGTCTTTTTGTGCTTGGATCTCCAAGTTTTTGGAATGCTCCAAATTCTACTTGAGCATCCAAATCTGGATCGATACCAGCAAAAACATCTCTGAACAAGGTTCTAGCACCATGCCAAATGTGCCCAAAAAAGAAGAGCAGAGCAAACGAAGCATGTCCAAAAGTAAACCAACCCCTTGGACTGCTACGAAAAACACCATCTGATTTTAAAGTAGCACGATCTAATTCAAAAATTTCACCCAATTGAGCACGTCTAGCATATTTTTTCACAGTAGCAGGATCACTATAACTGATTCCATTGAGTTCGCCACCAGAGAATTCAAGAGTTACACCTACTTGTTCGACACTATACTTCGATTCTGCCCTTCGAAAAGGAACATCAGCTCTAACAATTCCGTCTCCATCTACCAAAACAACCGGAAATGTTTCAAAAAAAGTAGGCATACGACGTACAAAAAGTTCACGCCCTTCTTTGTCTCTAAAGATAGGATGTCCTAACCAACCGACGGCTATTCCATCGCCATTGTCCATTGAGCCTGCTCTAAACAACCCCCCTTTTGCCGGATTATTGCCGATGTAATCATAAAAAGCTAATTTTTCAGGAATTTTAGACCAAGCTTCTGATAAACTTTGATTTTCGGCTAGCCCAGCACCAACTCTTCGATATATTTCTTGCTGGAAGTATCCCTGATCCCATTGATAACGAGTGGGACCAAATAATTCAATCGGGGTAGTTGCTGAACCATACCACATAGTTCCAGCAACAACAAAAGCTGCAAAAAAGACAGCAGCGATACTACTGGAAAGGACGGTTTCAATATTTCCCATACGCAATCCTTTGTATAGACGTTGAGGTGGACGCACACTAAGATGGAAAAGACCCGCTAATATGCCTAATGTACCTGCTGCAATATGATGAGAGGCTATTCCCCCCGGAACAAAAGGATCAAAACCTTCCGCACCCCATGCGGGATTGACGGATTGTACCCTTCCTGTTAGTCCATAAGGATCGGACACCCATATTCCAGGACCAAACAATCCTGTTACATGAAATGCGCCAAAACCAAAACAAGCCACCCCTGCAAGAAATAAATGAATTCCAAAGATTTTTGGCAAATCCAACGAAGGTTTTCCAGTACGTTCATCACAAAAGATTTCTAGATCCCAATAGACCCAATGCCAGATAGCCGCCAAAAAGCACAAGCCCGAAAACACAATATGTGCCGCGGCCACACCTTCGTAACTCCAAATACCTGGATTCGTTATAGTCCCTCCTGTGATATTCCAACCACCCCAGGAATTGGTTATTCCTAAACGAGTCATGAAGGGTATAACGAACATACCCTGTCTCCACATTGGGTCAAGAACAGGGTCAGAGGGATCAAAAACTGCTAATTCATATAGAGCCATCGAACCGGCCCAACCTGCAACCAGAGCTGTATGCATTATATGGACAGAAAGTAAACGGCCGGGATCATTTAATACAACGGTATGAACACGATACCAAGGCAAACCCATGAAAATACCTCTTATATCAACAAAAAATAGACACTATGTAACTTTATTGCACTGTAAAAACCTATACTATGGACCCTCCCTTTTCAGTAAATTATCTTGCATAATCTCGCATAAAGAATTCATATTTGTTCTAGTTTTTTAGTAATAATAGAACATGGAACAATTATATTCATTCGTAGGAACAAAAAGAAGCAGATCTATTCTATACCCGATAAGTAACAATACGCAATGGTGGCGGGGGGTGACTTTATTTTATATGAGTGTTTCTATTCTATATGGGTGTTTATATCAGTGAATGCAGACATATTCAAGAACGACCTATTCGTCAAAACTTTACTTTCCAATTTCCTCTTCATGTCTGGTTACCAGATGCTATGGAAGGGCCTACCCCTATTTCGTCTCTTATAAATGCCGCTACTAATGATTTTTAGCAAACAAAATCAATTCATTCTGTTTCACGCTCTCACACCACACCAAAGCAAAGTTATATAAAGAACTGCCTTTTTATGCCAGTTGGCGTCCCAAAGGTACCTTATTTAGTTCCTGGAGATGAGGAAGCATCTTGGATTGACTTATATAATCGCCTTTATCAAGAAAGACTACTTTTTTTAGGTCAAGAGATAAACAGTGAAATATCCAATCAACTTGTAGGTCTCATGGTATATCTGAGTCTAGAGGATAAAACCAAAGATTTATATCTATTTATAAATTCCCCGGGCGGGGAGATCATATCTGGAATGGGAATGTTTGATGCTATGCATTTTGTACAAGCAGAAGTACAGACAGTATGCGTAGGATTAGCGGCTTCTATGGCATCTCTTCTTTTGGTAGGAGGAGAAATTACCAAACGTCTAGCATTCCCTCACGCTTGGCGCCAATGATTCTTATTTCTAGAAAAAAAGAAGACTATGCCTACACCAATATTAAGTAAAAAAAGCATGGCACTTCGAGTTCGATATGCAAAAATAATTTTTTTTTTTTCAAAACCATTAGATTAAATATCGAAAGAGTAGTATGACAAAGGGGTATTTACCTTTTTATCTGATCTATCAGGAGCCTTTTTTAGTGTCACAATCTTTTTTTGTTTTTTGTTTTAACACCAGAAAACTTTGAAAAAACTATATATTTTTTTTTTATTTACTATTTCAAAAAAGAAACTTTGGGATTGCTGAATAACAGAACAGACTAGACGAAATAAGAGAGCAACGGAATCATCATAGTGTATAAAAAATATTCTAAAACAAAAAAGAAAGGTGGTTATTGGATTATTTACTGATCTGGGTATGATAGACCTGGTATTTTTTCAACTTCTTCGAGGGAAGATCAAAATTAATTTCATATTTCCCAGTAGAGCCGTATGCTATATAAAAAAGAAACAAGATGCCTGCCTGTACGGTTTTACATTTTATCTTCATTATTAAGTTATCTTCTATATTCTCAGGGTAATGATCCATCAACCTGCTAGTTCTTTGCTGGAGGGACCAACAGGCGAATGTATGCTGGAAGTGAATGAATTACAGAAAATGTGCGAAACTATTATACAGATTTATGCACAAAGAACAGGCCAACCTTCATGGCAGATATCCAAAGACATGGAAAGGAATTTTTATATGTCAGCAGAAGAAGCCCAAGCCTACGGAATTGTTGATATGGTAGCTGAATAAAAAATGAGGCTAAAGGATTCCTCAGAAATACACGATCTCGTTTTATCTTTTTTAAATTCTTACCTACGTATACCTAAGTATACCAAAGATATTTTATAGAATCTAAATAATTCATAATTATCGGGTTAGGATTGATCTAAACCAGATCATTATATATATAACTCATCATGCCAACTATAAAACAACTTATTAGAAATACAAGAAAGCCTATCCGAAATGTCACAAAATCTCCCGCTCTTCGGGGATGCCCTCAGCGCCGAGGAACATGTACTAGGGTGTATGTGCGACTCGTTTTTTTAGATAATAGACTAAAAAAAAATCTATTCTATTAATATAATAATATAATAAGAATTGTGTATAAAATTTATGGTTTCGATTGGTGCAAACCGAATCACTTTAATTTGCAATTTAAGATGAAAAAGACTTTCCCATTGGTAACAAATGGTTATCCATTAAGCGGGAAAAATCCTATTTCAAATAAAGAAAAATTATGCCCTAAATTTTGCAAGAACGGACTAAGAGGGTCAACTACCCAGTTAATCTTCATACTTAAATACCGTTACTGTATAGCTAGATTTCTTTGTGAAAGACCTATTACTAGATATTTCATGGGTAGAGCCCATGAGTTTGAACTGTACAAGTTAACAATAACATTGATTAAATGAAGATTCAATGAAGGAAGGGGCTCCGGTGTATAGAGAGGACCTCACCGTTTAAAACGTAATCATAGAAACGATGGAACCCACCATTTCTTTCTCCATTTCCATTTCTATTTAATTCACAATGTTTAGAAAAAAGAAAAAAATCGTGGTTGGGAAGGTTATAGTAGCAAAAGCCATTGGAATTATTATTTTATACATTGGAAGAATCCCTTTTTGTTATTAATAGACTAGGAAGGATAAAAGAATAACTGAAAGAAAAAATCAAATAGTTATTCAAGAAAAAATCAAATAGTTATTCATCAAAGTCTCATTTATTCAATTCAATGACCAGAGTTAAACGAGGATATATCGCCCGAAAACGTAGGACAAAATTTCGTTTATTTACATCAAGCTTTCGCGGAGCTCATTCAAAACTTACTCGAACTATTTCACAACAGAAAATAAAAGCTTCGGTTTCCGCTAATCGGGATAGAGATAGGAAAAAAAGGGATTTTCGCAGTTTGTGGATCAGTCGAATAAACGCAATAATTGGCCAGAAAAAACAAGTGTACTATATTTATAATCAATTAATGTCTAATATGTACAAGAGGCAATTACTTCTTAATCGTAAAATAGTTGCACAGATAGCTATATTAAAGGGGAATTTTATTTTTATGATTGCCAACGATCTCATAAAAAAATAAAAATTCCCCGGAGACTCAACTCCGGGAAGGTGGTTAAATAGAAGCGATTTGTATGATAAAATAGAATTAGAATTCATATGACAAAGTCATCAAAATAAATAAAAAACCCCGCTCAAAAAAAAAAAGATTTATTCTTCTTTACCTATTCTCTTTTTTCTTACAACGCAAGAACCCCAATTGTATTGTCGTAGTTTTCGAACAAAATATTAATCCAAATTTTCATTGAGTTTAGATTCAAAATTGAATTCAATTGAAGAGTAACTCTATTTTTTTTTTTTTTTAAGAACAGTCGTAGTAGTTCTACTAGTCGACTTGCTTTTTTCAAATTTTTTTTTTTCATTTTTAACAAAAGGTAATGAATTTACAAAAGGTAACAAAGATAAAATACGAGCTTGTTTTATAGCAATCGTAATTAATCGTTGTTGTTTTAAGGTCAATCTATTCACGCGTCTAGATAATATTTTTCCTTGTTGACTAATAAACCGATAAAGTAAACTCATGTTTTTATAATCAATTCGATCCCCCGATTGGATCGGGGACAAACTCCTACGAAAAGATTGCTTAGATTTAAGAAAGAGTCGCTTAGATTTATCCATGGTTTTTTTATTCCTATACCGAAAATCCTATTTATTATTTATTTCTTATAAAAATTTATTTATATTCTTATTTTTTTCTATATGTTTGTTAATGTTTGTTATATATATGCTATATAATATAATTTCATTATTCATTATATATAAATATGCTATATAATATAATTTCATTATTCATTATATATAAATATAAATGTTCTATTCTATTATATAATATAAATAATATTAATTTATATATAATTGAATTAAAATTTCAAATATAATTTTCAAAATATATCTCCTATCTGAAAGATTTTTTTTAATCTGTAAGGGTAACACACAAGCGATCCAATTTCTCTATTTCTTTATCTCTGCGTGAATCGTATGTTTGCAACAAAAGGGACAGAATTTTCTCAATTCCAATCGATTAGGCGTATTGTGTCGATTCTTTTGAGTAATATATCTAGAAACCCCCCTTGATTCCTTATTAACACTCTTTTTATCACAATTAGTACATTCCAAAATAACAGTAATTCGGATATCTTTACCCTTGGCCATGAACCTCCTTTGGTTTTTTTTTGATTCAATTAACTCTTCGATTTTCAGATTTGAAGCGAATAATAAAAAAGGAACGAAAAAAAGTATAAGTTGATAATTCAAAATCAAATTATCAAATATTTTGTTCCAATTAATTTTTTATAGTACAGTAAAAATTCAGTAATAAAATGATTTCGAACTATATTTCGAATCGCAGTAAAGTATTTCATTTTTCATTTAAGTTAAATATCTTCTATGATATTATTGCCCCTACCCCTACCCAAGTATTCCAATTCCATTTGTGGTTTCACTCTATTATAAATAGCAATGGAATTGAATTTTTTATTCAATTCCATTGAAACCTGGCAAAAATTCCGAGTTTCACTGAGGCCAAATCCACCTTTCCCTTTCTTTCCAACTCCTTCTAATTCGAAAAAAGAAGGAATTAATCACAGATATTTGATTTGATCTCTAATCTTCGTCACACCTTCCTGTCCCAATTACAATAACTAGAACGAAAAAAAGGGGAATATCAATGCATCCGGGAATAAACGATTGATTTCTATCAAGAGACCCGCTAAAACCGCGAACCATAGAGTACTTGCCACTGGTGCCACAGAGAGATATGTTTTTAGATCTCGCATTTCAAATCCTCCTTCGTTTTTTTCTTGTAATTTATAATACATAATTACATATAGGAATATGATCAAATAGTTAGTTATTTTATTAATAATCACTTGCATTTGTCGGGGAAAGTCCGAATTCAATTTGAATTGTATAACGATTCATGAGATATTTTTTTTATTTCATTCTATATATTATTAATAATATTATTTTAACTATATTATTCTATAATGAATTTTCTGAAATTATGAATTTTATTATTATTATATAGATATATAGATATAGAATTATAATATAATATAGAATTAATAATAATATTGTTTATTATTCTATTTTCATATTGAAAAAAATTTTTGATATTTAAATTCTTTATATATATTCTTTATTTTAGATTTATATATATTCTTTATTTTAGATTCTTTAGTAATTATTATATTATACTCTATATCTATATATTCTCTTTAATTTATTTAAATATTTTTATTCTATAGAATATAGAAATAGAATAATTTGTAATACATAATTACATATAGTTCGATATTATTTTATAGGATATGAGAAAGTAAAAAAAAAAAAAGAAAAAAATAGAAGGATAATATAGATATATAACGAAAAAAATGTGGAAAACAAGAAAAAGATTCTTTAGAATGAAACTGGAAACCCATGGAAAGGGATGTAGCGCAGCTTGGTAGCGCGTTTGTTTTGGGTACAAAATGTCACAGGTTCAAATCCTGTCATCCCTATCCCATACTATTAGTTATTTTATTGTATGAGCAGTAAAAATAGATCAATTGAGACGGATTCAAATTGGACATACTAACTCAATAGCAATAGTTATCCATAGTTCACAATTGCTATTGAGTTAGTATATGCATGCAAGATGTATTAGCATCACATAAAATAAATTTTTTATGAAAAAAAAAAGCGCTCTTAGTTCAGTTCGGTAGAACGCGGGTCTCCAAAACCCGATGTCGTAGGTTCAAATCCTACAGAGCGTGATTACATTATTGTTATATCGAATCGAGAATGACACGGAAATAACGGGATAACAGTCTAATCTAAAGTCTGAATTTGATCTCCGTTGTTAATTTTAATCCTAAAACAACAACAACGAAATAGGAGTAGGAGGTCAATAAAAAAAGGAGATTTTACTTAATCAAAGATCCAATTGATCACCACGTCGATATTGTAAATATGCAGTTACAAATAATCCAGCCAAAGTAATAGGGATTAGACCTAAGACGATTCCAAATAGAAAAACTTCAATCATTTGAATTTGTTTGAAAGGAAAAAAAGGGAGGGTAATATCTATCCTTAAATATGAATTTGTATTTACCATGAGTCTCAATCACGAAAAATTGGAAATTTAGATAATAAGTAACTATGGAAGATCTAGAATATTTCAAAATTTCGAATTGAATTCATCTAAAAATTTCAAATCAAATAAGTCGTATCTTATTCAGACTGATAAAAAGACCTGCGGTTATAGTTAAAACTGCTAGTAGAAAACCGAAATAACTGGTTATAGTGGGCATAAGGAAACTAAATGAAATATGTTCTTTTTATACATATGTTTATAAAGCACTTTCCTAAGTTTCCATTTTTTTTTAGATAAAAAAGAAGCAAAAAATACCACTTGAAAGATACAATTGA